AAGTTCTTCATTACTCAAAATAAAATAACCACTTAGAATAGCGAAACATATTATATTTGTCGAGAAATGCAAAAGAATATGGAGATAATATTCATTGTGTGTTTTGACCAATTGTACCGTTTCCTCGTGTATTCCTATGCGAAGTTTTTGTGTATGTATTTCCGGGTACTCTATCATTTCGTCCAACAGGGAAAGTTCTTCGAATTCTATAAATCTTTCTAAAAGATTTTTCTCTTGAATATCATTCAAAAAAATCTCAGATTGACGGGTATCCCACCAATTAGTAACCCAAGGTTCCAGACTTTTATTAAATGAGAGAGAAACCCACCAGGGCAAAAATACTATAACTACAATATAGGGGAGGGAGTTTAATGTTTTCTTTTTTTTCATTTTTCTGAAGCATGAATTCTATAAACAAGATATCGAACCTATGAATCTATTCCTATTTTTGTGTAATAATTTAGTCCTTGGATTTGTATTTAGAAAGAATATAGAAATATAATAGGTCCTTTTTCTTTTTGTATGAAAAAATAAAAACAATTAAGTAAATATGATTCCAAGAGATATATCAATTAGGTAACCTTGAACTAATTGAATCTTCATTTGTTCCTTTCTCTCGATGAATACTCGAAAAACCTACTTGAAGTAACGAATATTATTCGGATTTCGGAACAAAAAAATAAAACCCAATCCCCCCCGGATCAATTAATTATTGCGAAATGTTTCACCGCCTAACTACAATCCCGGAATAACATATCAATTCTGAGTCTTGGGTCTAAAAAGATGAATTCCGTATTACGAACTAAATTAAATGTTCGGATATATTTGATGAATGCATACTTAATTAGACGTTTGATTTACTAGTATAATGGAATTGAACCCCATACGCACACAAAAATTTGTAATATACAATTTTTTTTTATAGTTTTGTTGTTCCGTATACTTTCTCCCCATTTTTTTTTTCTATGTGTATGTAGGTCGCCTCGCAACGGGACGGAGAAATTTCATCAAATATGTTTTGTTCGAATGAGTATTCTGAAGAAACTTCAGTTGTATTAAAAAAAATTAGCAAGTTCCTTTCCTCATGCTAAGAAAAAATTCATTCTTCGGTTCATTTCAAAATACTTCAATTGGTACTCGCAAGAAATAAGCCAATTCGGCAGCCTTTTGTTCAATTTCTCGTGGAGTAAAATTCTTATCAGTATGGGTTAAGGGAATGTCTCCTTGGCCTCTTACTTCCATATAAAGGACACGACGGGGATAAAGACCCTCTTTAACCTCCATTCTGATAGATTGGATATCCCCCATAAGGAAACGGAGAAAAATGCGACGATTTATCCCAGGAAATCCCCAACGAAAAATACACACTATTCCTTCTTTTCTATCAAATCGGTCATAACCACTACCTACATTCCACGAAATTGTGCACCACAAATAGGAACTAATGAATAAACCTGCGATCCCATAGAAAGACATCACGATCCCTTGTGGAAAAAAAACGATTTCCTGAGAAGGAAATACAGATATTAAATTTCTACCAAGATAACTTGAAGTTCCAATCACTAAGAATCCCAATGAACCAAAAAAAAGGATACAGGCCCAATAAAAATTACTTGTTTTTCGAGACCCCGTTATAAGTTCTATCCATATATGTTCTGATCGCCAGTTCATACTATACTAGATCCAGTTGCATTCGATTGGAATTGAGAGAATAACCCAAATGAATTTGACTTTATTCTTCTTGATCCCGAAGTAACTCTCATCAACTAGCACTATTTTGATGGGAACCATTAGGAGTAATTGGTTAGATACATTGACTTTCTATTTAAAATACTCGCCGATCTTTTTTTAACCAGCCATACCCGCATTGCATGGACATGCATTTATACAGATATCATGTATCCGTATGCATAAGAGTTCTTTTATTTGTGTTCAGAAAGAGCCGTGCATCGTTCCATCATTACATACACTAAATAAATATCTGTATTATGATCTAGTGTTAAAAAAAAAAATTGATGAGATTTGGTTTGGTACCACCAGATCTAGACAATCTTATTTTTTTGGACATAAAGAAATAAAGAAGCCATTGCAACTGCCGGAAATACTAGGCCCACAAAAGGCACAAAAATGGAGGGTAAGTTAAGATCTGTCATAGAATGGTTTCCCCTGATTTGAATTTAATATTTATACCTATTATATTATAAAGATATCTTATGATACGTATATCTATTATAAATATAAAAAATAATATTAATTAGTTAATAAGTGCAAGGAACGTAAAACTAAATTAAGTATATCCTTTTGCCTTTCTACATGAATATGTATCATATCAAATTTCATTTATTGTTCTTCCCCCGACCTTATCTTCTTTCTATCTTTCTAATATGGAACTTCTAATAAATATATAACTAATATATAATATATAAAGAGTATAAGGAGTTTTTTTATTAAAGAGTTTATTTTATTATGAGTTCACGACTTTAGATTTTTTATCATTTTTAAGTAATCTGATCCGACAAGGGGGTTTTCTTTCCATAGTAAAAAGTAGGGTTCTCGGTAGATATAGAAATAACTTCTTCCTATTCTATATATCTTCTATATTTCGATATTTGATATGATTAGTTATATAATATAACTATATCTTAGTTATATTATGTTTATTTCATCCATTCTTGTTATATATTTCAATTTCATTATTGTCTATATTAATATATAAAAATAAAAAGGTCGGAGAAAATTCTTTTGATTTTCTTTTCCCCAATTCTTCGAAAGGAGAAATTGACTCTTTTATTCGGCCGATAAAGGGTTCCTGATTACTAATTATGAATAGAGATAGGATAAAAAGCAGATCTGGAGGAAAAGAGAGAAATAATTATCCGAAACTTCTGACTCGTACTACAATATTACAAGTAGAACTTATGTCACCAAAGAAAACACTATTCTTCATAAGTTTTTTTTGATTACAATGAAAAATATAGAAATACTTGTTCACTACAAGACAAATAATTGAATGTAGTGCTATACTTTAATTTTCATTTGTTGAATTTTGATTCAAAGGAAAGAAACCGTGGAGTTGAAATAACTCACTCAGAACGCCTTTTAAAGGATTACGCGGTACGATGGGGTCGAATAAGCCCTTCTGGAATAAATACTCAGCCACTTGTGAACCCTCGGGTACTGTCTTATTCAATGTTTGTTCAATTACTCTTTTACCCGCGAATGCAATATAAGCATTTGGTTCAGCAATAATAACATCTCCCAACATACCAAAACTTGCCGTTACTCCACCGGTTGTAGGAGATGTAAGAATTGATACATAGAATAACTTTTTATTTAACTGATAATCATATGAAGCAGAAGAGATTTTAGCCATTTGCATCAAGCTCAAACTTCCTTCTTGCATTCGTGCTCCTCCCGAAGCACACACAATAATGACAGGCAGAGATCGATTAGTAGCATATTCGATCAAACGAGTCATTTTCTCGCCGACCGCGGACCCCATACTACCTCCCATGAACTGAAAATCCATAACCCCAATGGCTATCGGAATACCATTTAGTTGACCTATGCCTGTTTGAACAGCTTCAGTTAACCCTGTCTTTCTTTGATAAGAATCTATACGATCTCTATAAGGCTCTTCTTCTGAATGAAATTCAATAGGGTCTATAGAGACGATATCTTCATCCATAGGATCCCAAGTGCCCAGATCAATCGAAAGTTCGATTCTATCTAAACTACTCATTTTCAAATGATATCCACACTCTTCACAAATATTCATTTTTGACCTAAAAAATTTTTTATAGTTTAATCCATAACAATTTTCGCATTGAACCCATAAATGTCTGTATTTTTGACTTATATCGATATCGATATCATTAGAGCCCTCTCTTATATTGAAATCGTTGCCATCACTATCTGTTTTTATATTAGAACTCTCGCTTTCACTACCACTTACACTTTCAGTACAAATAAAATGATAAAGATAACTGTCACTGTAATTGTTGGTACCGCCCGAAAGAGAACTATTAATACTGACTTCAAAACGAAGATAACTATCAATGCAACTATTAATGTGATTATTCCAACTAAATTGAGTATCATACATGTAAGGATAATAGTAGTGATTCTTACTTTTAGACTCACTATCCAAATAATTAGAAAAAAAACTTTCTAGTTCATTCAGAAAAGAACTATCATTGTCAATCTCAAAAATCTGATTTTCAATATCAAAATATACAGAATAATTGTCACCATTACTATCCCTAACTAAAAAAGTGTCATCAGAGATCAAACTCCAAATATTCCTGATATCAAATAAACAATCAACATTACTGAAACTATAACTGTCACTATTACTCCAATTAGTAGTTTTTTCCCCCGTATCATTTAGAACGGATTCGTCGCTTCCACTGGTATGTCCAATAGCATCAGAAATACCCATTGATTTACTTAGCCCACACCTATGTTCTAATTTTTCGTTAAACAACATCGAATTAACCCACTCTTTTTCCATAGAGCCTTCCCGCCCCCTATTTGATGAAAATACAATAGATGAATAGTCATTCGATGAATAATCATTTTACTATTTTATTTCCTATCAGAATTAAGCATATGGATCCAATCATTAGGGTTGTTAACTAACAACGGATGAGTATTGAATTAAAAGAAATGATTCTCCTTTTTTGTTTTGGGAATCCGGAGTATTACTTCGATCTATATATAAGGTTTCTCTCTTATGTCATGTACAAATTTCCAAGTCAAGGAAAATAAATGGTTTTTCCTATAAAATAAATAAGGAGTTCATTATCATATAATTTTGTATCGTATAATAATAAATATGTTTCTATTGTAACATGGAACGAAAAAGACAATATACAGGATATAAGTAGAAAGAGTCCTTCCCTGGCTTGATCTATGGCCTGAGACTGCGGAATATAAAATGATCCGCAAATCCCAAGTATCCATAAATTATGGATCTAATAATAAACAAATAATAAACAATAGGAGTATGGGGTTGTTTAGTCTTCGATCTTGTATTTAGATTTTATATAATCTATATACTAAATATCACTAGTATATATTTTACTATATATTATTATTTCTATTATTATTTTATTATATTTTATATTATAGTACATTTAGTTTAGTATACTCATTCTTTATTCTATAGCAGTCGGCTCAATCCTTTTTTTTAAGGAAAAGATTGGGCCGAGTTTAATTGCAACAATTAGGAGAACAAACGGGAATTAGTTAATTCCACGTGCTTATTTTTTATCTAGCTTATCTATCTTATCTACCGGTTCGAATTCAAATTTGATCTCCTTCCATACTTCACAAGCGGCAGCTAGCTCAGGACTCCATTTAGAAGCTTCACGGATAATTTTATTACCTTCACTAGCAAGATCACGTCCCTCATTACGAGCTTGTACACATGCTTCTAAAGCCACTCGATTAGCTACTGCACCCGGTGCATTCCCCCAGGGATGTCCTAAAGTTCCCCCGCCGAACTGTAGTACAGAATCATCCCCAAAGATTTCGGTCAAGGCAGGCATATGCCAAACATGAATACCCCCGGAAGCCACGGGCAAAACACCTGGCATAGAGACCCAATCTTGGGTGAAAAAAATACCACGACTTCGGTCTTTTTCAATAAAATCATCACGTAATAAATCGACAAAACCTAAAGTCATCTCACGTTCCCCTTCCAGTTTACCTACTACTGTACCAGCATGAATATGATCTCCACCAGACATACGTAATGCTTTCGCTAGTACACGAAAATGCATACCATGATTTTTCTGCCTATCAATAACTGCATGCATTGCGCGGTGAATGTGAAGAAGTAGGCCGTTGTCGCGGCAATAATGAGCCAAGCTAGTATTTGCGGTGAATCCCCCGGTTAGATAGTCATGCATTACGATAGGAGTTCCCAATTCTCTAGCAAATATGGCTCTTTTCATCATTTCTTCACACGTACCCGCAGTCGCATTCAAGTAATGCCCTTTGATTTCGCCCGTTTCGGCTTGCGCTTTAAAAAGTGCTTCGGCACAAAATAAGAAACGATCTCTCCAACGCATAAATGGTTGGGAATTCACGTTTTCATCATCCTTGGTAAAATCAAGTCCACCACGTAGACATTCATAAACCGCCCTACCGTAGTTCTTTGCGGATAATCCCAATTTTGGTTTAATGGTACATCCCAATAGGGGACGACCATACTTGTTCAATTTATCTCGTTCAACTTGGATGCCGTGGGGGGGGCCTTGGAAAGTTTTGGAATAAGCAGGGGGAATTCGTAGATCCTCTAGACGTAGAGCTCGTAAGGCTTTAAAACCAAATACATTACCCACAATGGAAGTAAACATGTTAGTAACAGAACCTTCTTCAAAAAGGTCTAAAGGATAAGCTACATAAGCAATATATTGATTCTCCTCCCCAAGAACTTTCTCGATGCCGTAGCATCGTCCTTTGTAACGATCAAGACTGGTAAGTCCATCAGTCCACACAGTTGTCCATGTACCAGTAGAAGATTCGGCAGCTACCGCAGCCCCTGCTTCCTCAGGCGGAACTCCGGGTTGAGGAGTTACTCGGAATGCTGCCAAGATATCAGTATCCTTGGTTTGGTATTCAGGAGTATAATAATTCAATTTGTAATCTTTAACACCGGCTTTGAATCCAACACTTGCTTTAGTCTCTGTTTGTGGTGACATAAGTCCCTCCCTACAACTCATGAATTAAGAATTCTCACAACAACAAGGTCTACTCGATATGGATTAGGTGTAAATGAATGAAATGAAACCTTTGACAAAAATCCTTCAAAAAAAATATTCAACTAATATTAGCAACTAATTACAATGTTAAAATGGTTCATTATTAGACCATGTATTTGATTCGTCAAATACATTATTATTGTATACTCTTTGATATATATGACGCAACCCAATCCTTGTTTTGCAAGTTTATAATTGAACCCCTTCTTATTATTAATCTAATAAATACTAAGAAAAATTCCCCCTTGACAGTGATATATGTTGTATATATATGTAAATCCTAGATGTAAAAATGGGCATAATTCACCCACGAAAAGGTGTAAAAAAATCGGCGGAAATTCATATGCAAAATAAGAACAATGGGTGGTGAGATCAAAATAATGAATCATAAATGGAGTTCGGGTTCGAATTCCATGTCTATCCATATTATCTATTATCCATAGATATAGACGGTATTTTGCATAATGATAAACACATTTACTCACAATTCTTATTTATCTACTTGATAAAAAAAAAAGATTGGTTGAGCTTGAAAATTTACTCATTCAATGAGTAAACGATTGAATTGAATTCGTTTTGGTAATACCGACTAAATCGAATGCTAACTCCAGTTATTTCTTATTGAATTAATCGATCAACTTGCTATCGGACATTGATTTTTGATTCGGTACTCTTCTATCCAAAATTTTGACATATTTCACCTTAATTATGATTATGAGAATAAATCCTACTACTTCCGGTCCTGCGGTTTCTACACTCGAAGAAAAAAACCGAGGACGTATCGCTCAAATTATTGGTCCAGTACTGGATGTCGTTTTTCCCCCGGGCAGGATGCCTAATATTTATAACGCTTTGGTAGTTAAGGGTCGAGATACTGCGGGTCAGCAAATTAATGTTACTTGTGAGGTACAGCAATTATTAGGAAATAATCGAGTTAGAACTGTCGCTATGAGTGCTACAGATGGTCTGACGAGAGGGATGGAAGTGATTGACACTGGAACTCCTCTAAGTGTTCCAGTCGGCGGAGCTACTCTCGGACGAATTTTCAACGTTCTTGGAGAGCCTGTTGATGATTTAGGTCCTGTTGACACCGGTACAACATCTCCTATTCATCGATCTGCACCTGCCTTTATACAGTTAGATACGAAATTATCAATCTTTGAAACAGGAATTAAAGTGGTGGATCTTTTAGCTCCCTATCGCCGTGGCGGAAAAATCGGGCTATTCGGGGGAGCTGGGGTGGGTAAAACAGTACTCATCATGGAATTGATCAACAACATTGCCAAAGCTCATGGGGGCGTATCCGTATTTGGCGGAGTAGGCGAACGTACTCGTGAAGGAAATGATCTCTACATGGAAATGAAAGAATCTGGAGTGATTAATGAAAAAAATATTACAGACTCAAAAGTAGCTCTAGTTTATGGTCAAATGAATGAACCGCCGGGAGCTCGTATGAGAGTTGGATTGACTGCCCTAACCATGGCGGAATACTTCCGGGACGTTAATGAACAAGACGTGCTTCTATTCATTGACAATATATTTCGTTTCGTCCAAGCAGGATCCGAAGTATCCGCCTTATTAGGGAGAATGCCTTCCGCAGTGGGTTATCAGCCTACCCTTAGTACAGAAATGGGTTCTTTGCAAGAAAGAATTACTTCTACCAAAGAGGGATCTATAACTTCGATCCAAGCAGTTTATGTACCTGCGGACGATTTGACCGACCCAGCCCCTGCCACGACATTTGCACATTTAGATGCTACTACCGTACTATCAAGGGGATTGGCTGCCAAAGGTATTTATCCAGCAGTAGATCCTTTAGATTCAACGTCAACTATGTTACAACCTCGGATCGTTGGTGAGGAACATTATGAAACTGCGCAAAGAGTTAAGCAAACTTTACAACGTTACAAAGAACTTCAGGACATTATAGCTATCCTTGGGTTAGACGAATTATCCGAAGAGGATCGTTTAACTGTAGCAAGAGCGCGAAAAATTGAGCGTTTCTTATCACAACCCTTCTTCGTGGCAGAAGTATTTACCGGTTCTCCCGGAAAATATGTTGGTCTCGCAGAAACTATTAGGGGATTTCAACTGATCCTTTCCGGAGAATTAGACGGTCTTCCCGAGCAGGCTTTTTATTTGGTGGGTAACATCGATGAAGCTACCGCGAAAGCTATGAACTTAGAAGAGGAGAGCAAATTGAAGAAATGACCTTAAATCTTTGTGTACTGACTCCTAATCGAATTATTTGGGATTCAGAAGTTAAAGAAATCATTTTATCTACTAATAGTGGACAAATTGGCGTATTACCAAACCACGCCCCTATTGCCACGGCCGTAGATATAGGTCTTTTGAGAATACGTCTTAACGATCAATGGTTAACTGTGGCTCTGATGGGTGGTTTCGCCAGAATAGGTAATAACGAGATCACTATTTTAGGAAATGATGCGGAGATGAGTACTGACATTGATCCTCAAGAAGCTCAACAGGCTCTTGAAATAGCTGAAGCTAACTTAAGTAGGGCTGAGGGTAAGAAACAAGCAATTGAGGCAAATCTAGCTCTCAGACGGGCTAGGACACGAGTAGAGGCCATCAATGCTATTTCCTACTAGTCAATACATCAATCAAAAAAAATCAAAAGAAGTTCTTTAGAAATCAAAGTATTTTATTATACATTATACACTACATTTTGATTCCGCTAATTGAACACAATCAAATCTAATCTGATACAACTAAAAAAAGTAGGATGGGTAGAAAAACTTATTAGATACCATTGACTCCGGTATCTAATAAGTTCTACCTACTATTGGATTTGAACCAATGACTCCCGCCGTATGAAAGCAATACTCTAACCACTGAGTTAAGTAGGTCATTTATCACCAAAAAGGACCCATCACTTTGGGAATTATAGATAGAATATTATTTCTAAGCAATACCAATCTGTTAACAACAATAAACGGAACAGAGAACTATCATGTGGGATCATGGAATATTCATCTTGACAAGAAATTATCTATATGTTAAGATATCTATGACAAGGGCTATAGCTCAGTTAGGTAGAGCACCTCGTTTACACGTGCGCCAACGCTTTTCAAAGGAACCCATTATGCAATGAACATAATTTCTCTTATTGAGAAATCGATGTCTTACTCCATAGGTTCTAGGGAACAAGAAAACAATAGCCTGACAAATGGCAAATATTTGGTTCGGCCCGATTCAGGTGCCAAACA